GTACAAATAGCAGAATTGCATTACCAGCGGGATCCCTCTTATTTTTTTTTTTTCATTTCGATTCGATTGTTTGTTTGGGTTTGGTTAAAATCAATGGTAAGGTAAGTGTAAAGGCGGTTAGATGATACTTCATCAGATGGTTGTACAAGGATCAGATGATTGTACAAGGAAGGCGGTAAGTTATAGAAAAGAATGATAAATAAAAAGAGAAATTAATTTAAAGGAATTTTTGATTGGATCAGGAATTTGAATTCGGTATGGATAAAAGATCTTCCTATGTTATACTATTCAATTCTTGACGATGAATCGATTTGATAGCCCAGATATTGTTATTCATGATATTGATCGATTCGATTACATCGAGACGTAATTCATCCCATTGAATTTACAGACGAAAGATTTATCATCTCTATGGGATTAAATCCCGAGTTATTGCCAATTAAAGAAAAATGAAACGATGAAATTATGGAAGTAAATATTCTTGCATTTATTGCTACTGCACTGTTCATTCTAGTTCCTACTGCTTTTTTACTTATAATATACGTAAAAACAGTAAGTCAGAGCGATTAATTTGAATTAAACTTGACTTTTTAGTTCTTATCAATGATTGAAGAAAAGAAATAAAACGAAAAAGATTCAAATTTCGCGTCTTAAATGAATGAAATGAGCGAAATAGAATCAGCAGTGTTCTATGAGAGACGATAGTATGGTAGAAAGAAAAATATGAATCTTTCTACCATACTATCTAGTATTGTTATTGTACTGTATAAAGTTTACTGTCTGAAGATACAGGTTAATTTAATATATATTAATCTACATTATTATCTTCATATATATAGCTATCAATTCCATCTATATAATTACATAGTGTCGTGTCCCAATTCTATTTCTTCATCTAGTTCTATTTGATTTGTGTTGATTCCAATTAATAATCTGAAATAATCGAAAGACAGCTCTTATTCTTACGATTCTAATTCCTGTATTTCGGATTTTTTTTAATATGAATCCCGATATCCATTGAAAGAAAGAATAAAATCAATGAAGGAGAAAAGGGTATGGGTAAAATAAAAGCAAGTAATCTTTTTGTTAGCATTCCGACAAAGAAGTAATTGATTGAGCAGTTGACATAGGATCCGGGGGGTTCCGTGGGAACTTCTTCGGATTTCGAAAAGGATTAGTAAACCTCACCGATTTTAACGTTTGAACCATGATATGAAATGAGTTCAATAAAGCAAGCACAGCCTAAATAAAATTTATAAAATAATAAACCACATAATAAAACAAGCGGTAAGTGCGCAATATGTGACTCGCCCAAGACAATGTTTTATTATGTGTAGTTGTAGTATCTCGTTGGACAACCACTATGTTGTTTCCCATAAGGGTATCCATGTAATAACAGATTTCTTTTTTCTTTGAACAGTAAAGGGAAAAACAAAAAAAGGTTCCGTTCTTCCCCATTTCCCATATATAACTTTGGTAAGAGTCGGTTCATCGAAATAGAAAAGTTATGAAGAATACGGTTGGAATCAATTCCCTACCATTTGTATTCCTTTCGAAATACAAACAGTGAAATTCAAATAAAAAAAAAAGGCTTTGCAGAAAGATCTATAAAAAAAATTGATACAGTTTGATTCCTAAATTCAATTAGTAGTACTTCTAGAGTCCACTTCTGCCCCATACTACAAGTGAAAGGGAAAATGTAAAGACTACCATTACAGCAGCCCAAGCGAGACTTACTATATCCATGTGAATTATGTCCTCTATCTCTATGAATATGAAGGAATTATTCAATTACTGTTCACTAATAATAAAAAAATCATTGGCGCAGAGTCAACGGGGGGTTCTAACCCAACACTGTTGATGAAACAATCCAATAAATCCAATTATAACACGTTCTTATAATTATAAGATTTCTTGTATAATCGGAAAACATTAAGCACCAGCAAAATACGCGGAGACAGCCTTAGCCTTTGAAGTATCAAAGGAATGTTACTAACATGTAGTAATAATAAAACCTATTCTTTCTTTTGGTGCCCTTCATTTTATTAAGTAAAAAGTATAAAAATATAGAATCAAGATAGATCACTATCTAGGGCATACCCCTATTTTTTTCTTTCCCATTTTTCCCATTTGATCTACGTCTCCTATTGGCTCTATGAAACAATCGAAGACGTCCTATTACGTTCTTGATTAGAGATTAAAGTAAAAATTTCTTTTTGTACTTTATTCATAATTTCTATTTTTCAATTTATATTATAAATAAATCTAAGTTCAATATAAGTAAAAGATTTAAAAATATTTATATATTCTTTATATATTCAAATAAATACAAATAAATAAATACATATATAAATAAGTCAAAGCCAATTATCCATTCAATCTAATTAATATTGAATGAATCCTGGAGTACTCAAAGACTTTCATGAGTATGTATACAAAGTATCTTCCGACCTTTCCGCAACTAAAAATTTCATTAGATTCCCCGCCCGGCTATCCAATC